TCATTTTCAGTAGAATCCTATGCAGTCACAGGTTTCGTCGTTCCCATAGCTTCTCCATTAATGGTTAGACCTGAACTCTGCAATGGAGCTCCCAATAAAATTCTTTTTCGAGTCAATCTCCTTAGTTTTTATTAACCCAAAGCTCTTTATTATTCATATCACTTTATTATTTTATTATTTTTTTTATTATTATTTATAATTTTATAATTTTTATTATTTATATTTATTTTATTATTTATATTTCAGTATTGATGCTTTGTCACATTGCCCTTTATCAGGTAATTCATAGACCATACATATTGGAATCATATATCATTGATATTTTTGTTTTCTCTTTCTATCATCCTTCCATTTATCTACATCCCTTTATTTTTGCTTCACAACCCATAATCAGATTTTTTTATGGGAAAGATTTCAGTTGCTGCAACTATATGATTGATCCATTCATCTCATATCATATAGTGACTGACTGTTTCTTGGGATCTCGACAATACGAAGCAAGAAGTTGGTTATTAATTTATATTTCATTTATTTAATTATTATTTAATTATTTATTTTTTTTAATTTTTTTTATTTATTTTATTTATTATTTATATTATTTCTAATTTATATATTATATTTTTAAAATTTATTTTAAAATTTATAAATGAAATTATTTTTTATAAATTTTAAAAATAATTTTAAAATTTAAAAAATTTAAAATATAAAATAATTTAAAATTTAAATAAAAAATTAAAAATTTAAATAATTTAATAATTTATATATATATATATATATGTAGTTTAGTTATATATGTTTATATATGTTTAGTTATATATGTTATGTGGTTGTGGTTTAGTTATTTTATATATGTATATGTATGTAGCTTAATTATTTATGTATTTATGTAGCTTAGTTATTTTATAACTAGTTATTTTATAGTTATTTAGTATTATTTATAGTTATTTAGTATTAATAATATTAAGATTAAGTTAAGTTCAAGTAGGGCAAGCGGGGGTCAGCCTATTTTTTTTTTGAATCCCAACTCAACTCTAAACTCTAAAGAAAAATTAACGAGTCACACGCTAAGCATAGCAATTCTAACAAATGGTCAATCGAATTTTTATTCAACCTTATAGAATTTAGAATTAGAATTGTTTATTTTTGGTTGATTTAACAGAAAAAGAATAAAACAGTTTGTGATTTTTTGTTCTATTACTGATACTGAACAGAATGACAAGACAAATAAGGGTCTATTAATCCTCGTCCACAAATATCCAAATTTTTATGCCCAATACTCCATAGATAGTTCGAATTGTATAGGAACAATGATCAATTTTAGCGCGAATTGTTTGTAAGGGAACTCTGCCCTCTCTGGTCCATTCGACACGTGCAATTTCTTTTCCGTCGATCCGTCCTGCAATTTGTACTTGAATTCCTTTTATATCCGTTTGTTCAGCTAATTCAATAGCTTTTTTCATTGCCTTTCGAAATGAAACTCTATTTTTTAATTGTAAAGCTATATATTCTGCAAGAATATTAGGTTGTCCATAAGGTTTTTCAACTCTTGTGATAGCAATGTTGAGTCTCTGGTTTACAGAATGAAATTCTTTTTGTACATTCATCTGTAATTCTTCGATTCCTCGCGTTTGGCCCTCTATTAATCGATTTGGAAATCCAATATAGATTATGACCTGGATCAAATCGATTCTTTTTTTAATTTCTATACGTGCGATTCCTTCGAAACCTGAGGATATTCTCCTATTTTTTTGTACATAGTTTTTGATACAATTCCGTATTTTTTCATCTTCCTGTAGACCTACGGAATAATTTTTTGGTTGTGCAAACCAAAAGGAATGATGACGTTGGGTTGTACCAAGTCTGAAACCAAGTGGATTTATTTTTTGTCCCATATTTTCCTATTATATTTTCTTTCCATCCATATATTTTATTTTACTATGATGAATCTAAATCTTAGATTGATCTAAGATAAGAATAATTTAGATTTATCCTTTAATACAATTGTTATATGACAAGTGGGTCTTTTTATCGGATAACTACGTCCTCGAGCTCGAGGTCTTAATTTTTTGACAATAGTACTCCTATTAACTTTGGCTTCACTAATGAATGAATCAGCTTCGTTCAAACCCATATTATGACTAGCATTTGCTGCTGCAGAATAAACCAATTTTAAAATGGGATAAGATGCTCGATAAGGCATGAGTTCCAGTATCATAAGTGTTTCCTCATAGGAACGTCCGCGAATCTGATCAATTACTCTTCGCGCTTTGAAAACAGACATACTACATATATGTTGAGCTAAAATTTTGACTTCTTTACCCGAACTCGAGTTCTTTATCATAAGGTTATCCTATCCCCCACCAATGAATGATAAGCACTTGTTTGACTTTCATTTTTTTTTACTTTGCTTTGGCTTTGAGCTTTGACTTTCATTTCCATTTTTTTGATTTTGATATTTTATAATTATATGTTATGTATAATTATATGTTATGTTAATATT